TCCCTATCCACCAAAATCTTCACTTCTGGTTCCGGCGAACGAATAATCATTGAGTCCTCCTCTTTCCGGACAACACATACGAAGAGACCCGCCAACAAACAGTAAAGTAATTAGTGAACCTCTGAGAAATATATATTTATGATTAGTTCCTTTCTATCCCCCACAATTTTCCTTAGTTATTCACTAGAGCAATTATGAGCAATTATGATATGGAAGTCTATCCGGGGCAAGTGTTCGGATCTATTATGACATATCTATGAGGTGCTCAATGGACCGTTTTTTTGTAAATCCCTTCCCGACGCGAGCCAAAAACGACTTTTTGGCCCAACCTAGTCTACTCATATTTCGATGTATGAGTGCCTAGGTGGGTCTACTTGTATGCTACGTTACATGCAACGTATTACGCCATTGCAAATCACAAGATCTCTCATTAGTCATTACTAATTACTAAGATAAGAAATATCTCGATATCGATTTTAGACGTCTTTTTGATTAGTTAGCAATCGCTAAGAGAAAGGAAGAGATTCTGTGCCATATGCATATATCGTCTACCCCTATAAGGTACCAAATGAAATAAAAAGAACGATCTTAGAAGGGATATAATGAAATTCCTCTATCGACTCCCCCGGGGCAACAATCTATTTGATGGATCCAACAAACAATTTAAGTGAATTCAATTCAAAAAGAAAGTGTTCTTATTCGAACCGCCCTGTGATCTTCAACCAATTCTGTGCTTCAATATAATTACCTGGAGTAAGCGCTATGGCTTGTTTCCAATACTCAGCAGCTTGATCGAACCAAGCCTCCGCAATTTCTGAATCTCCCTGTCGAATGGCCTCTTCTCCCCGGTCGGAATAGGTAGGTCAATTCCTTCCCTTAGAACCGTACTTGAGAGTTTCCTGCCTCATACGGCTCAGCAGTCAACTCTTTTTTGGCGTTACATCTTTCTTAATCTACCGTATCTAGCTGAATGAGATTTATCGGAGATCTATCCCTTCTTGGATTAGCCAAATCAAATAACCTGAAGAGGTTAAGTTAATTACATGAGTTTCAAACTCCGATTTGGATCAATAATCAGTTTTATCTCTTCTCCCACTCTCAGAAGAATGAAGCATAGATATCTCCCTCTATAGTTAGAGTTTTCTGAAAGTTAACTATCTCGGTTTCGTCTAGAAATTCATATAGAATCTTTGAAAAAGACTTTCTTCGATAAGAAAAAAGGACTTACTCTCCTTGGGATCTGATACTACACCGCTGCTCAATACCTTAGTGGATCATCCCTATTACATAAGTTGATTCCTAACTTTTATGTCATATTATGACATACATAAGTAAGCAGGTCTTATTGTATCGGCCAAAAACCTCAATAATTGATCTTTACGGTGCTTCTTTTATCAATTAGATCCTTTATCCATAGAATCTAGTATATGGGCTATACTTAGTTCTTCATATATCGGCTTCTATGAAGTCTGTTTTTTTGCTACAGCTTCTAAAAATCGTTCCCCTTTGGACAATGGATATGTAGAAAGCCTATTTTTTTGTTTCTCCTTAGATTTCCTAGTACTAGCAATAGGAGAATACTAGCGGATTTGATCTTTCTTTCCTTCTTTCTATTTCTATAGTAGAGATAGTCGCACGTAATGGCAGATCACGGCCATATTATTAGAAGCTTGTGGTAAGAATGGATTTCGTTCTAGTGCTCGAAAATAATATTCCAAAGCCTTCGTATGTTCTCCGTTACTTGTGTGTATAAGGCCTATATTATAGAGTATATAACTTCGATCGTAGGGATCAATTTCTGGTCGCATAGCTTCATAATAATTCTGTAAAGCTTCCGCATAATTTCCTTCAGATTGAGCTGACATCCGTTACGGTCGTTCATTCCAAGGATCTCCGTTCCAGAACCGTACGTGAGATTTCCATCTCATACGGCTCCTCCCTTCTGCGCATAATAATAAGGGAAATAATCCATGGAATTAAACAAAAAAGATTGAAATATTTTCCTTATGAACTGACAGGGGCTAGTGTTTTTACAAGAAATCTCTAGCCAGCCTTCCTGCAAGAGGTCTTTTCTTAATTAATACCAAACATGTTGGTTTTTCTTAGATAAAAATGGTAACTCCAGCAATTTCTTTGTTCTTAACGCCCCATATTTCCAGGAATTAGTCACTTCAACGATCTTTGATGGTTATACGGGTATCCAAAGTACGAACGAGATGGATGTTTGTTGTCCTAACCATTCTTGGTAGTCCCGATCCCGATAAGAAGAAGGGGGAATTATATAACAAAGTTTTCGTTTTGTTGATTCCTAGGTGTAGTGCTTCTTCCCCTATGCCACCTATTGGTACTATTACAGTAGAATTGACATGCAATACGGAACCTATAGGTGTAACCTTTCGCTCAATACTAGAATCGACAATTGAAGCATCTGAGGTTGCATCAATCGAGGATACACGACAGAAGGGATTGCTCTATCTCCAAACTTCACCTTCACCAAGCGTAGGTTTTTACCAATCTTTTTCTTTCCATACCGAATCGTGTCTCTTTTTTGTAAGAATAAGAATAAATTAAATAGGGTGGTAAGTAAGAAAAAAGGAATCAAATCGCACCATCTCTGTAATAGGTAAATGCCTCTTTTTCTCCCGAAGTTGTCGGAATTATTCGTAATAAGATATTGGCTACAATTGAAGAGGTTTTATCAATAAAATTTCCATTTATCCGAGATCTAGGCATAGTTTGCAATCCATTTTATAATTCTTCTCATTACCCCTCGCGGGTAAATGATCCCACAACAAAGGAATTGTACGATACGAAATGACATAAAAAAGACTAATAACTGATTATCAAATCAAAAAATGTGGATCTTTTACTCAGTACTTTTGGGAAGGGATCAATAAGGAACTATTTGAATACGGTTGGATTTTCGATTCCAATTTAGTAGTATACCAATGAGACTATTAGCTATTTAATCGAAATGCAAGAATCAAGGAATTTTTTCTACGGATTCTAATACTAATATAATAAACAATAACCTATCCTATAATAACCTAACCCAAATTTGATTTCATTATGATAATAAAAAAATGGAATAAGCATTCCATGATAAAAATGGGGTAAGGATAACTATCCATTTTGTGTGCATAGCGTGTAGACACCATAAGATTATAGAATGCAAATCCATGGGATGATTCATCAATTTGTAATAGATCCATAGCTCATGGGAGGGGTTGTTGTTGAAAAATCTGAAATGAAACTGGAAAGTATCCATCGGTTGATTCATTCCAACCCGTTGGTTTAATCCGGTAGAAATAAAATATCAATAAGATGGAAGCGTCCGTCGTCTTGACAAGGATGAATACGTTTTTCTTTTTTATCCCTCGAAACTTGAAGGAGGATCCTTCCTTGACGAAAAGTTTGATAGATATGATAATGGATCGGTCGTATCTGTACTCAATAATATGAGTGACTCGCTATTCACTTGGTTTCTGGGTCATAATTAATAAGATAAGGTTATGTAGGAGAGATGGCCGAGTGGTTCAAGGCGTAGCATTGGAAATGCTATGTAGGCTTTTGTTTACCGAGGGTTCGAATCCCTCTCTTTCCGTATCCTCATCTAATTCACCAACGTTACCAACCACACAATGTATCAAATACCAATTGATACCGTTATTCTAAGAGAAAGACCCTTCTTTTCTTTATAGAGATAGAGATTTTTTTCTATTCCTAATTACTGTGCTGTGATACGTAAAAGGAAAAGAACAAAAAGAGGGGGAAGAAAAGAGCGGACAGTGAATGAAAATATCACTGCTGATCCATTCCATTTGCGATACGTGAATGGGATCAAAATCCGGATCAAATCCCTCTACTTTTTTTCAGCGAAAAAAGGGACAAAATTGTCCGAACCTTTGCTGGGTATTTTTATTTTAGGTTCAAGTTTGTCGGGAATAATATTCTACGATTAGCAATTCATTGACTTTCAAACCGACCCATTTACTATCTATTATTTGATTTACTACCCCTTTATATTGCAATGAGTGCAGAGTCAAATGTTTTGGCAATTCCGCGTTGGAGGATGAATCCATATGATTTTGAATCAAAGCTCTGGATCTTTGTTTATCCTTCGTAGTAATAATATCTCGGGGTTTGCAGCGATAACTTGGTATATCTACTAGACGACCATTAACTAAAATATGTCCATGGTTAACTAATTGCCTGGCTCCAGGAATAGTTGAAGCCATACCCAATCGAAAAAGAATGTTATCCAAACGCATCTCAAGTAGTTGCAGTAAAACTTGACCCGTCGAACCGTTTGCTTTTCCAGCGATACGAACATATCGAAGTAGTTGTCGCTCCGTCAGACCATAATGAAAACGCAATTTCTGTTTTTCTTCTAAACGAATACGATATTGAGATCTTTTCCCCGAGCGGGATTGGTTTCTAAGATCACTTGCGGACCTAGGTTTTTTACTAGTTAGTCCCGGCAAAGCCCCCAGACGGCGTATTTTTTTAAAACGAGGTCCTCGGTAACGAGACATAAAGACTCCTTATTTTACAGAATAGGATAAACCTTAAGACTGAACTAAACGATAAACAAAGCGAAACCCACTGAAGTGCTAATGCTAAAAAGAGAAATTAGATGAATCAATACCCGGATTATTTTGTATATATGTATATATGGTAAGTAAGTATCCCACGATTTGTTCTGTAGAGATCCAACTGCTCCAATAAGTTTTTTACTCATAATTGAATTGGAATGTAAGTTCCTGCGACATAGACATAATAGATCGGGAACCCGAGATTTGGAAGAAAAAAGGGAAGAGTCTTTTCACTATTCCTTTATCTCAAGGAGGCATTATCAATCATGGATAAAAAATCGATAGGAAAAAGCCGGCTATCGGAGTCGAACCGATGACCATCGCATTACAAATGCGATGCTCTAACCTCTGAGCTAAGCGGGCTCAACTCACATAACATAAAAATAAAATAGTGAGTTAGTTCAGTAAGCTGCTGGGATCTTAGCTTATTATAGCTAAGCTAGTCTATTTAGTTATAACGGATCTGGCCTAAGAATGCAATCCGGATCATAATGAGATTATGCATTCCTCTGATTTTATTCGTAAAGATAGGAAAAATAAGAAGAATATTGACCGTTCCACTATTTCAGATCGAGCAGGGAAAATGCGCGGAGGAGAGGCAGATATATGTGGGATATAGCTATCCATATTGAATTGCGGATACATCAATGATAGAATCATTTCTGGTTCTGTTTGAACCAAACACTGGTCTGATAGAGCTGAAAGGGTTAAAAATAGGAGCAGGCACTTTTTTCCGATATCGGATCGGTATTTAATGAATTGAATGGTTCTAACAGGAAGGAAAGAGGGGAATGGGATCACAATAGGATCCCGGCCTCAAAAGAAAGGAAGGGGGATATGGCGAAATTGGTAGACGCTACGGACTTGATTGAATTGAGCCTTGGTATGGAAACCTACTAAGTGGTAACTTCCAAATTCAGAGAAACCCTGGAATTAAAAATGGGCAATCCTGAGCCAAATCCTGTTTACAGAAAACAAGGGTTCCTTTCCTAGAAAGCGAGAATCAAAAAAGGATAGGTGCAGAGACTCAATGGAAGCTGTTCCAACGAATGGGGTTGAGTGGTTGGTAGAAGAATCTATCCATCGGAATTCCGAGGGGATGATCCTATGTACTGAAATATCAAACGATTAATCACAACCCGAATCCTTATTTTTTTTATTTTCTTTATTTATTAATATATATTCAATATATAATTATTTATTTATATAATAAATTATAATAATAATTAGTTCATAACTCTTGTGTTCTGAATCGATCCCAATTTGAAAGAAAAATAAAATATTCAGTGATAAAATCATTCACTCCAGAGTATAAGGCTGGGAGAGAAATGACTGATCGAACGAGAATAAAGATAGAGTCCCATTCTACCTGTCAATGCTGACAACAATGCAATTTGTTTGTAGTAGGAGGAAAATCCGTCGACTTTAGAAATCGTGAGGGTTCGAGTCCCTCTATCCCCAATAAATGCCTAGTTGACGACCTAAGCATTTATCCTCTTTTTTCGCCAAGCCTCTTTTTTCGCCAGCGCTTCCAAATTAGAAGCGGTTCAAAATTAGATATGATATGTTTATCATTCGCTCGACTCTTTGACAAACGGATCCTAGCAGTTTCTCTCTTGCTTCAGCAGCTAAATGCAGTATATGTCCAAACGAACATAACATATATGTATTATTTGTATACAAGGATATACAAGGAATCCCATTATTGAATCATTCATAGTTCATATCCCTTACAAAGAAAGGTTTTTTTTTAATCCAAAGAAAAAGAAATCCCAGGACTTGTAATGTTTCTTTAGTACCTTTAAATGAATTGACACAGATACATGTCCTCCAGTAGGATAATGTACAGAGGACGGTCGGGATAGCTCAGCTGGTAGAGCAGAGGACTGAAAATCCTCGTGTCACCAGTTCAAATCTGGTTCCTGGCATATGGTTAATGTATCGAAATGTATATATACAAAGACAAAGAGAAAATGAATATGGATCGGGATACAATACATATTCGTTACATTAATAGTCTAGTAGTTATTCATCGAGGTATCTACAACATACATCCCGACCCTTGTGGATCGGCAAAGGAATATATTCCTTCTTCTTTTTTGTTTGTCCCTACTATCCTTCCTTTGGCTCATGTTAATACTCCATACATATCCGAAGTTGTCTGAAAGACACAGAAGTCTAGTCTGTCCAGAGGGTTGAGGGGTAGGAATAGAAAAAATCATTTCCGATCCAGTACAAATCCAATCTGATCCCTTTTCATTTATTAATTTTCCAATTTTTTCGCCCCTTCCCACATTTTTTGCTTTCCGGGGCCCATCTAAGTGATGTGCGCGGTACATAGTTCATGATGTATCTTTTGATTCATCCTATTGGCTCCGCCCATCCCCCAATGGATATGATACCTTGCATATTGGGTAATATTAATTTACTCGAATTAATTATATATAAATAAACCTCGAACCCCCCCTTTTTTATCCCATCATAATACGAATGACATGAGAGTCCAGTTACTCTATCTAGACGAGAAAGAACGTAAAAATACTCCTTCTTGAGTCTTGTAAGCTAAGATAAGTTTCTTATCATTCAATAAGCATCCTGTTCTTATCATTCAATAAGCATCCTGTAGTTCATAGAAATTAGGGGCAATATAATCCTTGCGTAGGGGCCAACCAATCCAACTTTCGGGCATCAAAATCCGTTTCATGCGTGGATGATTATCATAAGAGATTCCCAACATATCATAAGACTCCCGTTCTTGAAAATCGGCGCTTTTCCAAATCCAGAAAACAGACGGGATTCTAGGATTACTCCTTGGGACAAATACTTTTATGCATACCTCTTCCGGTTGGTCCACACCATACTGTATTCTCGTCAGATGATACACACTAGCTAGCAATCCACCCGGTGCTACATCGTAGGCACATTGGGAACGTAGATAATTGTAACCATATACGTATGAAATGACAGCAATGGAGTACCAATCCTCGGGCTTTATTTGTAAAGTCTCTACTCCTTGGTAATCAAAGCCCAAAGATCTATGAACCAGCTCGTGTTTAACTAGCCAAGCGGATGAACGACCCTGCATCTTCTTGATCTCCCCCACATATTTATATGTGTATTTTACATTGACGATGAAATTTATGAAGATTGATCCACCGTTTGTTATTCTGCACAAAACATCCTATTTAATTCACTAATTCGTGAGAAGATACTGAACTCTTGTATTTTAAAAATGCTTCAGAAGGTATCTCTGAAGTCGATGTCGATTGATAGAGTAATCCTTGATCGTAATTTACAGCACGAGTACTGCGTCCAAGATGAAACTTGTGATTAGTAGTAAAACATCGATTTTCCTGTTGGGCCCCCGTTCTATCTTCATAGATTTCTCGAGATACCTTCTTACGAAGTTTCGTTATAGCGTCTATAATTGCCTCTGGTTTAGGTGGGCAGCCTGGCAAATAGACATCGACGGGGATTAACTTATCGACTCCCCGAACGGTACTATAAGAATCGGTACTGAACATTCCTCCTGTAATAGTACAGGCTCCCATAGCAATTACATATTTTGGTTCAGGCATTTGTTCATATAGTCTTACTAAAGAAGGAGCCATTTTCATTGTTACTGTACCGGCTGTTAAAATAAGGTCGGCTTGCCTAGGACTTGATCTTGGCACCAGTCCATAACGATCAAAATCGAATCGGGAGCCTATTAATGAGGCAAATTCAATGAAGCAACAACTGGTACCGTAGAGAAGTGGCCATAAACTGGAAAGTCTTGACCAATTCGAAAGATCATTCAATGTAGTTGAAATAACTGAATTGGGGGTTGTTCGGTCAAAGAGCGGAAACTCCATAGAATTCATAACTGTCTCAATGGAACCCTTTCCTTCTTTTTTATTGTCTGAATATTCAGGAGCTAAGACCATTCCAATGCTCCTTTTCGCCATGCATAAACTGAACCAACAACTGGGATAAGCACGAAAATCAAAGCTTCTATAAATACATATACGCCCAATATATCAAAACTCACGGCCCATGGATAAAGAAAGACCGTTTCGACATCAAAAACAACAAAAACGAGAGCAAACATGTAATAGCGGATTCGGAATTGTATCCAAGCATCCCCTATTGGTTCTATACCCGATTCATAACTGGAGAGCTTCTCTGGTCCTTCACTAATTGGGGCTAAAACCCCGGAAATTAGAAATGCCAAAATAGGAATAACACTTGATATCATTAGAAATGCCCAGAAAATATCATATTCGTAAAGCAGAAACATAGATGTACTCCTATGAATGTAGAATATACCGAATTCATTGATTAATTAGAATTGTAATTGTCAATTTATCCATAACTCCAACTGCTTACTCGAAACAAGAATTGATTGTGATCGAACCACATAGTTTGTTTGATGTGGGTCATGTCTTGTTTCAAGATTCATCTAACAGAAGCCCACTTACTTATTTATATTATATTTCTTGGTGTGGTGTAGGCATATCATGCTCTTATATTATACGAATAATTCTCATTTTTATTTTTCCCCCAAAAAACGAATGAAATTCATTCTAAATTCTAATGAATTTAAACTTATTCATTTTCATTAATCTGAAAAAACAATTTATTTTCTAAATATACCATACAATAACTCCATATAACTACTATAATAACTATAACTTATTGGTAATGGAATTTCTTTAGATAAAAGAGTTTTTTCTATTTTATTTTTATTTAATAGTGATATAGTTAAGTTATTATTATGTATTAGTATTAATAGTCATTAGTGATTTTCATTCTAGTATAATAGTGAGATGCAATAGAATGTCTAGGTTCAGTATTTATGATTCCGCAGTTACGGCATAACATATGCGACTTAGCAGCGCGGATTCCTTTATTATGTTCATTAACATTTCAGATCCGGGCGTAGAATCTTCTATTAATTCGATACGGAATGCTTGAACCGATTAGATTCCCTCTTTTACTTGTACCAGATTCATACTTAATTGATTCAATCCGTTGAATTCTGAGGAACCCTTACATTTACATATAACATAAGAAAACAACTCATTATAGGATTACCCTGACCCCCTATTGAGTTATTTAGTTAAAGTTAGACGTCTTGAAAAAGTCACTCCATTTCGGACCAATTCTTAGTGCTACGCGATTTGGATTGACTCAAAATCCTTGTTTTGTTAATGGGGTAACCCCTAGTGAGACCAAGATGTTAGATTTCAGGGCAATAAAAAAAGGAGTTTTTTGAAGCATCCCCACATGGTGGAGCGTGGCCCGATAGTGGAATCGTTTAGTTTAACTCATAAAATCATAAGTATAAGTGAAGTGATCCCCATAAAAGATTTATGGTCTAATCGTGCGTTATCAAACGATTGGTTCTAATTCTATAAACCAAACCTATACCCATAGAAATAGAAGAGAGAACAAACGTCGATACATTTCTTTCATTAAATAAGACTAAGATCAATTCATTGTTTCAGAGATAATGAATTTTTATTGTTATTGTTGTTTTACAAAAAGGCGATGAATCTAGGTCTAGAGATTCATAACTCTTCCAAGCCAGCCCTAATCTTCTTGCATAAAGTATGAATTGGTAGAATTCAAATGGTGAGCAATTGGAGTAGATTCAGATACAAAAAAATTAAATTAGTATTGTACAAAGAAAAATGACTACTTAACTACTTACTTTGCTAGTCCAGTTATATGAATACAATTTCACACCGAAACTTACGAAAGAGTTTCTTTTTTCTCTGGCTTTTCTTTTCCACAAATCCAAGAATAGGTCCTAGATCCGTGCCACTTACTACTATCTGGTTGGTATCTGGTTGGGCCGGGTTGGAGGTTTGTTTTAGCCTCATGTTATTATTTTGTTTTACTTCATTGATTGAATGCGATTAGGTATACCTAAGGCGCATCAATCAATGAAGTCATCATGGGCAGTAAAAGAGGAAAAAGGTCGTATGTAATTCGATATTGGAAAAATTCCTATTGGGTGGCATATTTCACTTTGATATCCCTAGGGATCTCTTGTACACGCAGGAATGCCTTCTATATATTATATATGGCCCAACCGGTATATATGGCCCAACCGGCCATAGGCAGCGCTAATGAGATGATAAAATGGGTACAAAATTCTACAAAAGCATACAATACATCAATCAAATAATATATTATATAGGTATAGGGTTATATAGGTATAGGGCTATACGGACTCGAACCGTAGACCTTCTCGGTAAAACAGATCAAACTGATTATTATCAAAATGATTCGAACTGTTTCAAAGACCCAACATGCATTTTTGTGCATTGGGCTCTTTCATCAACTGATGGATCAATCAGTTAGTCCACCATATTTTATCTTTATATGAAGATAACGAGATGGCTCCATGTGCTCTGATTCTTTATTTATATTCTGATCCAGGAGCAATACCAAAGTGTTTCAAAGGATTACCTTGACGTAGGTCTGTCTTAGGCCTAGATCAACCTCAATAGAGTCCCTGTCGTTCCGCTTCAAGCGTAAAATATGATACTTCATACACCTCAAAGTTCATAGGACGAAAGGAGGTTATTTTGAGGTCCCTATTATATATACTCATTAGGCCTAACATTGAATTAACTGGGTATTCACCTTATCAATGATAAAATCAATGGTTGGTTCTATTTCGTATCCGAATTGGAACTGAATCGAACCCAATACTTGTCAGGCTATTGTTCTCTTGTTCTCTCGAATTAATGGAGTAAGACATCAATCTTTCATTTCAATAAGAGAAGATCAATTTCTTGCATGATGAACTCCCCTGAAAAGCATTGGCGCACGTGTAAACGAGGTGCTCTACCAACTGAGCTATAGCCCTTGTGATAGATATCTTATCATATAGATCATTTCTTGTCAAGAAAGATATTACATGATCTAACACGATACCCTAATCCGTTTCCTGCCAAGGATTGATATTGCTTAGAAGCCATATTGCATCTATAATAAATACCCGATACGATGCGCTCTATTCTTTCTCTTTGTGATGATAAATGACCTACTTAACCCAGTGGTTAGAGTATTGCTTTCATACGGCGGGAGTCATTGGTTCAAATCCAATAGTAGGTAGAACTTATTAGGTACCGGAGTCAATGAATGGCATCTAATAAGTTTTTCTACCCCCTTTTCTTTTATTTATTTTGTATCTTTCCTTTATTCCCATCCCCCTCACTACTCTTGTTCGTTATATCAATCAGATTGATTCTACTTGATTGTACGGAATCCAATATGGTGTATAAACAGAACTTTTTATTCTTATGGATTATGTGGATCAGCTAGTACGATAGATCAGGAAATAGCATTGATAGCCTCTACTCGTGCCCTAGCTCGTCTGAGAGCTAAATTCGCCTCAATTACTTGTCTCTTGCCTTCTGCTTTACTCAAGTTAGCTTCAGCTATTTCAAGAGTTCGCTGAGCTTCTTGCGGATCAATGTCACTACCCTTCTCCGCATCATTTACTAATATGGTGATTTCATTATTGCCTATTCTGGCAAACCCCCCCATCAGAGCCATCGTTAACCATTGGTCGTCGAGGCGTATTCTTAAAATACCAATATCTACGGCCGTGGCAATAGGGGCGTGGTTTGGTAATACGCCGATTTGGCCACTATTAGTAGATAAAATGATTTCTTTCACTTCTGAATCCCAAATAATTCTATTAGGAGTCAGTACACAAAGATTTAGGGTCATTTCTTCAATTTGCTCTCTACTTCTAAGTTCATAGCCTTCGCGGTAGCTTCATCGATATTACCTACCAAATAAAAGGCCTGCTCGGGAAAACTATCTAATTCTCCGGAAAGGATCAGTTGAAACCCCCTAATTGTTTCTGCGAGACCAACATATTTCCCTGGAGAACCAGTAAATACTTCTGCTACGAAGAAGGGTTGTGATAAGAAACGTTCAATTTTTCGCGCTCTTGCTACGGTTAAACGATCCTCTTCGGATAATTCGTCCAATCCAAGAATAGCTATAATGTCCTGAAGTTCTTTGTAACGTTGTAAAGTTTGCTTAACTCTTTGCGCAGTTTCGTAATGTTCTTCGCCAACAATCCGAGGTTGGAGCATAGTTGACGTTGAATCTAAAGGATCTACTGCTGGATAGATACCTTTGGCAGCTAATCCTCTTGATAGTACGGTAGTAGCATCTAAATGTGCAAATGTCGTGGCAGGAGCAGGATCAGTCAAATCGTCTGCAGGTACATAAACTGCTTGAATGGAAGTTATAGATCCCTCTTTAGTAGAAGTAATTCTTTCTTGCAAAGAACCCATTTCTGTACTAAGGGTAGGCTGATAACCCACGGCGGAAGGCATTCTACCTAATAAGGCAGATACTTCTGACCCCGCTTGAACGAAGCGAAAGATATTGTCAATAAATAGAAGTACGTCTTGTTCATTAACATCACGGAAATATTCCGCCATGGTTAGGGCAGTCAAACCGACTCTCATACGAGCTCCCGGCGGTTCATTCATCTGTCCATATACTAGAGCTACTTTAGATTCTGCAATATTTTCTTCATTAATCACCCCGGATTCTTTCATTTCCATGTAAAGATCATTTCCTTCACGAGTGCGTTCTCCTACTCCGCCGAATACAGATACACCCCCATGAGCTTTGGCAATGTTATTGATTAATTCCATGATGAGTACTGTTTTACCCACTCCGGCTCCCCCAAATAGTCCGATTTTTCCCCCACGCCGATAAGGCGCTAAAAGATCCACCACTTTAATGCCTGTTTCAAAGATTGATAATTTGGTATCTAATTGTGTAAAAGCGGGTGCGGGTCTATGAATAGGAGATGTTGTGCGAGTATCTACAGGACCTAAATTATCAACAGGTTCTCCAAGAACATTGAAAATTCGTCCTAGAGTGGCTCCACCGACTGGAACACTTAGAGGAGCTCCCGTGTCAATCACTTCCATTCCTCTCGTCAGCCCATCTGTAGCACTCATAGCTACAGCTCTAACTCGATTATTTCCTAATAATTGCTGTACCTCACAAGTCACATTAATTTCCTGACCTGCGGTATCTCGACCCTTAACTACCAAAGAGTTGTAAATATTAGGCATCTTCCCCGGTGGAAAAGCTACATCCAGTACTGGACCAATGATTTGAGCGATACGCCCCTGATTTTTTTCCACAAGTGTTGAAACTCCGAGACCAGAAGTAGTAGGATTTGTTCTCATAAAAAACTGAACTATGTCTAAAGTTTTTGCGAATATTACCGAACCGAAAATGTCCGATAGCAAGTTGATCGGTTAATTCAATAAGAAATGGGAGTTAGCGCTCGATTTTGTTGGTACTATTCAATCGAATCCAATTCAATCGCTTACTGATTTGATTCAATGAATGAATTTTCAAGTTCACCCAACCCAATCTTTATTCGAAATATCGAGTACGAGTAGGTAAATAAGGATCATGAGGAAGTCTTTCATTTATCTATCATTAGAAAGAGAAACAATCCCATCTAGAATTATATATATATGGATATATATAATGTATGGAATTCGAACCCGAACTTGATTTATGAGTCATTATTTATATCTCATCCGCGGATCTTCCTTATTTGTTTCGCCTAGTCTTCTTTCCATTTTGTATTCTGTATATTTTTTCACATATACGATATACATATACAACATATATCACTGTCAAGAGTCAATTTTTATTATATTATTTGGTTTGTTTAGTAGATAAAATAGATAAAAAAAACGAAAAAAAGCAGAAGGAGACCAATTAGGAACTTTAGAAACAGGGGTTGGGTTGCGCCATACATATGAAACAGTATACAATAATGATACATTTGACGAATCAAACACTATGGTCCACTAATGAAGCATTTCAATTTCTAATTAGTTGATATTAGTTGAGAATTTTGTCAGGGATTGCTGTGAAAGGTTTCATTCACGCCTAATCCATGTCGAGTAGACCCCGGTTGTTGTGAGAATTCTTAATTCATGAGTTGTGGGGAGGAACTTATGTCACCAAGAACAGAAACTAAAGCAGGTGTTGGATTCAAAGCTGGTGTTAAAGATTACAGATTGACTTATTACACTCCTGATTATGAAACCCTTGCTACTGATATCTTGGCAGCATTCCGAGTAACTCCTCAACCTGGAGTTCCTCCTGAGGAAGCAGGAGCTGCGGTGGCTGCCGAATCTTCCACTGGTACATGGACAACTGTGTGGACCGATGGACTTACCAGCCTTGATCGTTACAAAGGACGATGCTACCACATCGAGCCTGTTGCTGGGGAGGAAAATCAATATATTGCTTATGTAGCTTACCCTTTGGACCTTTTTGAGGAAGGTTCTGTTACTAACATGTTTACTTCCATTGTGGGTAATGTATTTGGGTTCAAAGCCCTACGAGCTCTACGTCTGGAGGATCTGAGAATTCCTCCTGCTTATTCTAAAACTTTCCAGGGCCCACCTCATGGAATCCAAGTTGAGAGAGATAAATTGAACAAGTATGGTCGTCCCCTATTGGGATGTACTATTAAACCAAAATTGGGGTTATCTGCAAAGAACTATGGGAGAGCGGTTTATGAGTGTCTCCGTGGTGGACTTGATTTTACCAAGGATGATGAAAACGTGAACTCCCAACCGTTTATGCGTTGGAGAGACCGTTTCTTATTTTGCGCCGAAGCTATTTATAAAGCGCAGGCCGAAACAGGTGAAATTAAAGGACATTACTTGAATGCTACTGCAGGTACATCCGAAGAAATGATCAAAAGGGCGGTATGTGCCCGAGAGTTGGGAGTTCCTATCGTAATGCATGACTACTTAACAGGGGGATTCACCGCAAATACTAGCTTGGCTCATTATTGCCGAGACAATGGCCTACTTCTTCACATCCACCGCGCAATGCATGCAGTTATTGATAGACAGAGGAATCATGGTATTCACTTCCGTGTACTAGCTAAAGCGTTGCGTATGTCTGGGGGGGATCATATTCACTCTGGTACCGTAGTAGGTAAACTGGAAGGGGAACGAGATGTCACTTTGGGCTTTGTTGATTTACTACGTGATGATTTTATTGAAAAAGACCGAAGTCGCGGTATTTATTTCACTCAAGATTGGGTATCTATGCCAGGTGTTCTGCCCGTGGCTTCTGGGGGTATTCACGTTTGGCATATGCCTGCCCTGACCGAGATATTTGGGGATGATTCCGTGCTACAGTTCGGTGGAGGAACTTTGGGACACCCTTGGGGGAATGCACCTGGTGCAGTAGCTAATAGGGTAGCTTTAGAAGCGTGTGTACAAGCTCGTAATGAGGGACGTGATCTTGCTCGTGAAGGTAATGAAGTTATTCGTGAAGCTAGCAAATGGAGTCCTGAACTGGCTGCTGCTTGTGAGGTATGGAAAGAGATCAAATTCGAATTCGAAGCAATGGATGTCTTGTAATTCAGTGATTCTGATTCCCGTTCGTTCCACCAATTGCAATTAAACTCGGCCCAATCTTTTACTAAATAAAAGGATTGAGCCGAACCAACTAAAGAATGAGGCTCCTATGTATTTGCATATATCAATATGTACATACGTATGCTATGCAGTATGCAAGCAAGATCTCAAATTAAAATCTTCTCTTTAATTTAAATTAAAACTAAAGAGTTCAATCTTTCTATTGTTGGATCCATAATGAACCCATGGATCCTCGGGATTGGCGGATCATTTTATATTCTCTCTAGTTGTGGACTATAGATCAAGCTAAGGGTCACAACTCCTTCTACTCATCCCGTATATTGTCCTTTTCGTTCCATGTTTCAATAGAAACTAATATTAATAATATATAAAAAAATTCTTCAGAGGAGGGAACAGATATTTCTTTCTAATGAGTATTTGTCTACGACATGGGAGAAAAACCTCTGTTTTAATTGATCTTTATTTAATTTATTATTGAAGTGAAGAAAAGATTCCATTATATCATATATAGTGTAGTGATATAGTGATAGTGTAGTGAGTGATACTCCGGCTTCCATAAGCCAAAAAAGGAATCATTTCTTTCAATACTCACTTCTTATTATTAGTATTAGAATATTAGATAATAATCCTAAGAATTGGATCCATATGCTTATTCCGATCGGAAATGAAATAGTAGATTATTCAGCGAATGACTATTCATATATTGTATTGTATTTCCAAACAGGAGGCGGAGGGGCTTTATGGAAAAATGGTGGTTAAATTCAATGTTGTCTAATGAGGATTTAGGGCGCAGGTGTGGACTAAGTGCGAGTCTTGGCCCTATTGGAAATACCAGCGGGAGTGAAGAACCCATTATAAATGATAGTGAGAAAAACGTTAATAGTTGGAGTGATAGGGACAGTTATAGTTGCAGTAATGTTGATTATTTACTCAACTTGGGCGGTGTCAAGGACGTTTGGAGTCTTATCTCTGGTGAGACTTTTTGGGTTAGGGATAGTAATGGTGACAGTTATTCCATATATTTCGATATTGAAAATAAGATTTTTGAGATTGACACTGATAGTTACTTTCTGGGTGAACTAGAAAGTGTATTTTATAGTTATCTGAATCTAAATAATGGGTCTAAGAGTTACAATCGCTATTATGATCATTACGTATATGATACTAGGCATAGTTGGAAGAGTCACATAAATAGTTGCATTGACAGTTATATTCGTTCTGAAACCAATATGGATAGTTGCATTCAAAATGGTAGCAACAATTCAAGTGACAATTACATTTATAGTTACATTTGTAGCGATAGTGAAAGGGGTACTGACCGTGGGAGCTCCAATCTCAAAACTAGTGGTGTTAGTGACAGTGATTTCGGAAGACATAATGATTTAGATAGAAATAAAAGATACAGACATTTATGGGTTCAATGTGAAAATTGTTATGGATTAAATTATAAGAAATTTTTTAGTTCAAAAATGAATATTTGTGAACAATGTGGATACCACTTGAAAATGAGTAGTTCAGATAGGATCGAACTTTTGATTGATCCAGGCACTTGGGACCCTATGGATGAAAACATGGTCTCTATTGACCCTATTGAATTTCATTCTGAGGAGGACCCTTATAGGGATCGTATCAATTCTTATCAAATGGAGACGGGTTTAGCTGAGGCTGTTCAAACAGGCATAGGCAAACTAAATGGTATTCCTATAGCAATTGGTGTTATGGATTTTAAGTTCATGGGGGGTAGTATGGGATCCGTAGTAGGCGAGAAAATCACACGTTTGATCGAGTATGCTACTGATAGATCTCTCCCAGTTATTATGGTGTGTGCTTCTGGAGGAGCGCGCATGCAAGAAGGAAGTTTGAGCTTGATGCAAATGGCTAAAATATCTTCTGCTTTATACAATTATCAATCAAATAAAAAGTTATTCTATGTATCAATCCTTACATCCCCTACAACTGGTGGAGTAACAGCCAGTTTTGGTATGTTGGGAGATATCATTATTGCCGAACCCAATGCTTACATTGCATTCGCGGGTAAAAGAGTAATTGAACAAACATTGAAGAAGACAGTACCTGAGGGTTCGCAAGTAGCGGAGTATTTATTCAATAAGGGTTTATTTGATCCAATCGTACCGCGTAATCTTTTAAAAGGTGTTCCGAGTGAGTTATTTCAGTTCCATGGGTTCTTTCCCCGCCCTTGAACTTGAACCAAAGAAATTCAGGTAAAAAAGTAGAAGTAGTAGAGCGATAGATTTAGTTATTTGTAGGCAAAAAAGTAGTTCATTTCGTTTATCAGAATTTAAGTAGCAAGGATGGAGCTTTCTTTGCTGGCATAAAGACAATTTGTAATTATAGTGAAGTAGTAAGAATCAGAAGTTTCAGAGGATTTTTTCTCCAGATCCATCTTTTCTTTTATCCCACCTTTACTAATGAGTAATCAGATCAGGGACGGACCCTTTAGCAACGGAGCAGGATAAAAGATCAAAGTAGTGTCTTTTTCCTTCGGAGAAATCCAAATTAGAGAAATCCAAAAAAGCCCCCTTGTTACATATCAAATGTTCCAACCTAACTAAGATATAGAAAGAAATATGCAACACTTCTATATCTCCCGAGAATCATACATTTTTAATATGAATCCTTGTTGGATCAAATTATAACGAATCCTTGAGAAGACATTTGTTTAGTTTAGAAACATAAGGGAGGAATAAGAATAATAAGATTCTCATACATATATTTCCCAGAAAAGGATGGGTAAGTACACTAATTTTTAGTTTAGATCCACATTCTTTGTACTCATATTCTAATAACTTAGAATATTATATTAATATACTTATAATTATAATATATAATTATAATAGATATCTTTATAACAAAGAGAAGTATCAATTAAATACACCGAGGCACCGATTCTATGACAGATTTCAACTTACCCTCTATTTTTGTGCCTTTAGTAGGCCTATTATTTCCGGCAATTGCAATGGTTTCTTTATTTTTACATGTTCAAAAAAACAAGATTGTCTAGATATGATGGGACCCAATCTCATCAATTCATTTAAATCTTTGGATCATAATACAGATTTTCATTTCATTTAATGGGAATGGTACGACATGCGGCTTCGGACTTCGGACACAAATCACAAATGTAAATAGATGATCATATGGATAAATCCATGTTTATGCATCTATAGCTCGACTTTTATTTCAACGGGTCGTCTGGAATATATATATTATGTATGATAATGATATGTAAATAGATATATCTAGATCATATGAATGAGGGTGATGCTAGTTTGAATGGGGGGAGATGTTAGTTCTATCTAACTGATTTGATGAATGAATCCTGATTGCTGATTTACATCGTGATAGTATTAGCGGATGAAAGTTACTTCGGGAGCCAAAAAACTCATTTTGATGATTCTCTCAATTCCAATAGAATTAAACTCGATCTAATCTAGTATGAATTGGCGATCAGAACATATATGGATAGAACTTATAACGGGTTCTAGAAAAATAAGTAACTTCTGCTGGGCCTGTATCCTTTTTTTAGGTTCACTAGGATTTTTATTGGTTGGAACTTCCAGTTATTTTGGTAGGAATCTGATATCCTTATTCCCATCTCAGCAAATAGTTTTTTTTCCACAAGGGATCGTAATGTGTTTCTACGGTATCGCGGGTCTATTCATTAGCTCCTATTTGTGGTGCACAATTTCGTGGAGTGTAGGTAGCGGTTATGACAAATTCGATAGAAAAGAAGGAATAGTGTGTATTTTTCGTTGGGGATTTCCTGGAAGAAATCGTCGCATCTTCTTTCGATTCCGTATAAGAGATATCCGTTCGATCAGAATAGAAGTTAAAGAGGGTCTTTTTCCTCGCCGTGTCCTTTATATGGAAATTGGGGGCCGGGGAGACATTCCATTGACGCGTACCGATGAGAATTTAACTCCACGAGAAATTGAACAAAAAGCTGCCGAATCGGCCTATTTTTTGCGCGTACCAATTGAAAATTGAAGTATTTTGAAATGAAACAAAGAAATCGAGGAATGAGTGCTCCTCGTCACGAGGGAGAGGGAGGGAACCCAAGAATCCCTTTTTCTTTTAATATAACTGATGTTTCGCTCCTTTGATCAAAACATTTAATTTAGTTAACCCACATCCCGATGGAAATATCATGTCCTGCGTACCATGGAGCAGGTGGACTTATGGAACAATCATACCATGAAGTGATTTTAGTCCATCAAAACTATTTTTCATGCGTATGAAATTCCACTTAATTCTTTCATTTTCATATTATTAATATTAACAAGTTTAATAAGTATGTATTCATCACATATATCAGGTCGGAGTACAGAATCCATATTTTAGGATTTTAGGACCAATATTTCGAATCAATACATTATATATAGATGAAGATAAGATGGGTCATACCCAGTAAATTATCCCTCTTTTGTCAATTAACCTTTCTTTTTATTCATCTTTCTTGATGCTTGTTTCTTGATGACCAAACAATTGGATTTTTTAGAACCACTCCCGTTTTGCCGACTATTTCGGATTTCATCATCGGTATTTTTCAGAATTATCCCCTCGATTATCCCTGGGATGTGGATAATCAGTGAAACAATTCGAAATAATTGATTGATATAACAAAAGAGTTTTTCTCGAAATACGAATAATATTCATGTTTGTTACTTCAAGTGCTTCTTTCTGGCATTCATCAAAAAGACCAAATGAACATGCAATTGATCCGAATTTGACCGATTGAGATGTCTGGGGACACTATTTCATTACCTCCGCATTCGAAATAAATGAACCCTTATTCCATTTCTGGAGACAAGGACTAAACAAATTACACAATGGTAAATAGATCCATAGGTTCCATACCTCGTTATAGAACTCGTGCTTCATACATCATACAAATATCAGACATAGTCAACAAATGAATCAGGTTCATTAACAATTCACGGATTGGAAGTGACGAAAAAGAAAGCATTGAATCCCCTACCATATCTTGCATCTATCGTATTTCTGCCTTGGGGAATTTCTCTCTCATTTAATAAAAGTATGGAACCTTGGGTGACTAATTGGTGGAATACCAGCCAATCCGAAACTTTTTTGAATGATATTCAAGAAAAGAACATTCTAGAAGTATTCATAAAATTAGAAGAACTGTTCTTGTTGGACGAAATGATAAAGGAGTATCCGGAGACACATATACAAAAGCTTCGTATAGGAATCCACAAAGAAACGATACAATTGGTAAGAATGCACAATCAAGATCATATACATATTATCTTGCATTTCTCGACAAATATAACCTGTTTCGCTATTCTAAGTGCTTATTCTATTCTGGGTAATGAAGAACTTATCACTCTTAATTCTTGGGTTCAGGAATTCCTCTATAACTTAAGCGACACAATAAAAGCTTTTTCCATTCTCTTATTAACCGATTTATGTATTGGATTCCATTCGCCCCACGCTTGGGAACTAATGATTGGTTCGTTCTACAAAGATTTTGGATTTGTTCAGAATGATAAAATTATATCCGGTCTCGTTTCTACCTTTCCGGTCATTCTAGATACAATTTTGAAATATTGGATCTTTCATTATTTAAACCGTGTATCTCCTTCACTTGTAGTGATTTATCATTCACTGAATGAGTGAAGAACTGATTTAATCTGACAACATAAAGAAAATTGTAATCTCACTTTGTATTGTATATAAACAAACCATTCAAAATCTTACCCATTCTTTATACTTTTACTCGTCGAGGGGATTAGATTACTTCTGTATTCCATATAATGGCAGAATCGGGGATAGGGAACTATACTGACTCCCTACCTAATTTATTGTAGAAATTTCCGGGATCAATGATTAGACCATGCAAAAAAATAGAAATACTTTTTCTTGGGTAAAGGAACAGATGACTCGATGCATTTCCGTATCGATGATGATATATGTAATAACTCGGGCATCTATTTCAAATGCATATCCCATTTTTGCGCAGCAGAGTTATGAAAATCCGCGAGAAGCAACTGGGCGTATTGTATGCGCTAATTGCCACCTGGCTAACAAGCCCGTGGATATTGAGGTTCCACAAGCTGTGCTTCCTGATACTGTATTTGAGGCAGTTGTTAGAATCCCCTACGATATGCAACTGAAACAGGTTCTTGCTAATGGTAAAAAGGGAGGTTTGAATGTAGGGGCTGTTCTCATTTTACCCGAAGGATTTGAATTAGCTCCCCCCGATCGTATTTCTCCCGAGATGAAAGAAAAGATGGGTAATCTGTCTTTTCAGAGTTATCGTCCTAATAAAAAAAACATTCTTGTGGTGGGCCCTGTTCCTGGTCAGAAATATAGTGAAATCGTCTTTCCCATCCTTTCTCCAGATCCCGCTACTAAGAAAGAGGTTCACTTCTTAAAATATCCTATATATCTAGGTGGGAACAGGGGAAGAGGTCAGATTTATCCTGATGGGAGCAAGAGTAACAATACAGTCTATAATGCTTCAGCAGCAGGGATAGTAAGTAAAATAGCACGTAAAGAAAAGAAAGGTGGATATGAAATAACCATATCTGATGCATCCAATGGACACGAAACGGTTGATATTATACCTCCAGGACCAGAACTTCTTGTTTCTGAAGGTGAATACATCAAGCTTGATCAGCCATTAACAAGTAATCCCAATGTAGGTGGTTTTGGTCAAGGCGATGCAGAAATAGTACTTCAAGATCCATTGCGTATCCAAGGCCTTTTGTTCTTCTTAGCATCTGTTATTCTGGCGCAAATCTTTTTGGTTCTTAAAAAGAAACAGTTTGAGAAGGTTCAATTAGCCGAAATGAATTTCTAGATCCACGGATTCCTCAACATCGAGCTGGCAAAAAAGCTTAATTTTTTGATCGCAATTATTATGCGCGGTCAAAAATCACGGGAAGCCCCTTTTTGCTTGTTTTTGATTATATATACTATTTCGAGATATCGGAGATGACTTGTATTCCAGATTAGAAAATAGCAATAGTATGGAATTGCAAAAGAAGATGATTGGATCAAAATTTAGTTTAGTGTGATTATGCCAGGTTTCTTATTTCCACATGGTAAATGGCACGTAATGCCTCAATACTTTTAATCTAATAAACGCATAAGTGGGAAGCAGGGGTAGAAAGCAGGATAAATGAAGAAAAAAGGAAGGCTCCAGGAAAGATTACTCGTCTCCCAAATCTTCTTTCTACAAAGAAAGAAAAGGAATTTTCCGCTCTTTCGTTGCGTCGAAAGAAATAATAATGGTTCTGGGTCTCATTCGTCAAATCAAATAAATATTAATTGCGGGTTTATCGGAACCTCTTTGAATTTATAAGAAAGAAGAGAAGTATGGGGGATAAAAAAAGAGGGACAAGAGAAACTCAATTGAGCAAATGGAATTTTTGCAATGAACTTATAAAAAGAAAAAAGACTCGCTTAAAAAGATTTTTCATGTTCTAATTACGGGTCAAAAAGTGGAAATCTTGGGTTTTCGGGCATATCATATCAAAATCCTTATTAATTTGATTATCTTATTATACTTTATTATCTTATCTCATCACTCACATCAAAGTTACAGTTCAAACTTGATTTTTCTATAGTTTCCTAGTTTCCAATTAGTTTAGTATAGGAATGATTTGTAAGGTGTCTCATCTGTAGAAATCCATATCATATTATTTATGGCATTCAAAAGATCCTTCTTTCTTTACTTTATTCTTACTTCGGAAAAGTCCACACTATATCTATAGATACTATGAATCAATCAGTGGATTCGACATTTCAAAAACAAAAAATTAAGGAATGTAGTAATTTCATCGGGGCCAATCAACCATTTTTCATTTAGAAAAATCTAATACATGTATATATTATGATTGTGTTGACTGGATGAATTTCCACCTCTTATGGAATGGGTCAAGGTCTCGGGGGAAGAGTAAGAACTCAACAGGACCTGACCCCTCCTTATATCCTTATATGGATTTGAGGTCCTGTTGAGTTCTTACTCTTTCATGTCTACAGTACGGTTCATCCGATTATTACAGGGATGATCCCAATCCGGAATATGAGCCGTAGAAGAAAACGCCGATTAAACCGATCACAAGAATACCAGTTACAGTACCTATCAGCCAAAGAGGAATCCTTCCAGTAGTATCGGCCATTTACCTCACTTCCCTCCCCATTTCATCAAGTGGTCATGCTATAGACATAAACAGTCATGGATAGTTATGGGTATGATATCCTTCCGAATGAGATAAGAGAATTTCCTTTCTTTCTCTCAATTGAAGAAATAATTGGAAAATAAAACAGCAAGTACAAAAATGAGTAATAACCCCCAGTAGAGACTGGTACGATTCAATTCAACGTTTTGTTCGTTCGGATTTGATTGTGTCGTAGCTCTATAATTAATTCGGATTAGATTTATTTATTTTATCGTTGGATGAACTGCATTGCTGATATTGACCCCAAGAAAAAAACGGTAGGTACAGCTAGTCCGTGAACAGCCAACCATCTCACTGTGAAAATTGGATAGGTTCTATCTATGGTCATTAAGGCCTCCTAAAAGGATCGACTAAATTCATCGAGTTGTTCCAATGAATCGAAACGGCCAGTTATTAATGGAATCCCTTGTCTGCTTTCTGTGAAATATTCGTTGGGTCGAGGGCTTCCAAACACGTCGTAAGCTAAACCCGTGCTGACGAATGACCAACCTGCAATGAATAGGGAAGGTATAGTAATGCTATGAATGACCCAGTATCGAATACTGGTAATAATATCAGCAAAAGCGCGTTCTCCCGTACTTCCAGACATGCTGAGCTCCAATATTACAGTCAAAGGGGGATCGATTTCGTGAAAGATAGAGATCAGTAAATGGAGAAATACTGATATCCAATCTTTGTGAGATCGTCAATATTGTACCAAGGGTGTATTTAGAGTATA